AACTTTCTAAAAAGAATATGAAATAATTCTAATAGATTTAACTAATAGATTTAAATGGAAAACTTATTCTTAGGTAAATTGATTGCGAAATGCTTCCGTAGAGTGTCTAATATCTGTTTTACATCTTCTATGCGAAAATATTCAATTCTCATAAGATCTTCTTGACTCTTATTCAAAAGGTCCAATAATGTATGTATATTGGACCTTTTGAGACAATTATAGGTCCTGGAAGGTAGTTCTGATTGGTCAATAAAAATACATTTCAATGGAATTCCTTTTTTGTTTTTCTTTAGATTAGTAAATCTATTTTGAAAGGTAAAAAAGGGTAGAGTAAACCTGTTTTTATTTTCCTCGAAATGAATATCCCCTTCTTCCGCATGTAAAAAGGGGATAAATAAATCAATCAAATTACGAGAAGCTTCATAAAGTGCTTCCTTAGGGGTTAAACTTCCATTTGTCCATATTTCTAGAAAAAGTATTTCTTGTTTTTCATTTCCATTCCCATAAGAATGAATACCATGATTCGCATTTCGAACAGGCATGGATACAGCATCTATAGGATAACTTCCATCTTGATAATTTTTTGTGGGGTTCATACGGTATCCGCGATCTCTCTTGATTTGTAATTCAATACGCAAATCAATTGGTTCCGTCAGGTTAGCTATATGCTGTGTTGTGTCAACTATTTCCACGGAAGGTGGTGAGATGATATCTTGAGCGGTTACGTATCTAGGACCCCTGACGCAAATGGATGCGTCTCTAACTCCATACAGATTACTTCTCAATACAATTTCTTTCAAATTGATTAAAATTTCATGTACTGATTCCTCAATACCTACTATTGTAGAATATTCATGCGGCACCTTCTCAGACTTTGCACGTGTGATACATGTTCCTTCCATTTCTCCAAGTAAGGCCTTTCGCATGGCGATACCTATGGTATCGGCTTGACCTTTCATGAGCGGGGACAGAATGAAACGACCATAATAAAGACGCTTACTGTCTATTCTTGATTCAACACATTTCCACTGTAGCGTTCGAATGGATCCAGCTATTTCCTCTCGAACCATACTAATATTATTATTTGATCAGATCATTTAATCATTTATTTCTCTTGAAATCCATTTCATTTTTATTTTTACACACGTCTTTTTTTAGGAGGTCGACATCCATTATGTGGCATAGGTGTTACATCACGTACGAAACTTAATAGTATACCACTTCTACGAATGGCCCGTAATGCTGGATCTCTTCCGAGACCGGGACCTTTTATCATAACTTCTGCTCGTTGCATACCCTGATCAATTACTGTACGAATAGCATTTTCCGCGGCGGCTTGAGCAGCATAGGGTGTACCTCTTCTTGTGCCCTTGAATCCAGAAGTACCGGCGGAAGCCCAAGAAACCACTCGACCTCGTACATCTGTAACAGTTACAATGGTATTGTGGAAACTTGCTTGAACATGAATAACTCCTTTTGGTATTCTACGTCCATTCTTACGTGAACCAATACGTCCATTCCTACGCGAACTAATTCTTGGTATGGGTTTTGCCATATTTTATCATCTCATAAATATGAATCAGAAATATACAGAAAGATACGGAGATATCCATTTCATGTTAAAACAGATCTTTTCTTTTTACATGGGCCTTCCTTTAGAAAGTTCTTTTTTTTGAAGGATTATCCTTGTCTCTGTTTATGTCTCGGATTGGAACAAATCACTATAATCCGTCCGCGCCTACGGATCAGTCGGCACTTTTCACAAATTTTACGAACCGAAGCCCTTATTTTCATATTTCTCACTCCTTAGCTTAATTTGGAATCTATTCCTTGGAAGAAAATAAGTCTCTTGTATTTTTTAACTTCGAGCTGTAGCCCCACTAAAAGAAATATTTTCAAAAATTATCTAATCATTCGAATTTTTGTTGCGAAGTTTATAAATTATACGTCCCCTGGTTGAATCATACCGACTTTTTTGATTTTTACTCTATCTCTCGGCAATATCCATATAGAACTGCGCCGGATCCTACCCGAAATATAACCTAGAATTAGATCTTCATTATCTAAGCTGGGAACATGCCGTTGGGAAGTGATTCAGTAATTAAACCTTCATGAATCAATTTTTGTTCTTTCATTCCAGGTAACTCTTTTGGAGTATCAACTAATGAGGGAAGAGTTATATAACTCACTTTTCCTCTTTATTTCACAAAGAGGAAATTAGAGATAAAATTTGGATACCGAAAGGGGGTCACCATATATAACACAAAATTTCTCCCCCAATTCCTTTTAGTCTAGCTTCTCGATCTGTCATTATGCCTCGAGAAGTAGAAAGAATTACAATTCCCATTCCACCTAAAATCTTAGGAATTTTTTGATAGTTGGAATAGATTCGTAGACCAGGTCGACTGATACGTTTTAAAATAGTTCTATATATTCTTTTCCTAGTTCTTCTATGTCGCAAGGTTGAGACCAAGAAATATTTGTTATTTTCCTGATGTTTCCGAACGTTTTCAATAAAACCCTCTCGTAGGAGTATTTTAACAATGTTTTCGGTGATAGTAGTGGATGCTATCCGAACCGTTCCTTTTTTACTCATGTCAGCATTTCTTATAGAAGTTATTAGATCGGCAATAACGTCTTTACCCATAATGAATTCAAATTATTTTGACTTCCTAATTTTGATATAATCAACATGTTTTTTTTTTTTTTATTTTACTTTAATTATTCCATTTTTATTATTCAAAAATTGTTCAATTATTAATAGTAATAGTAAATTACTAATTTTATGAAATTAATTAATACTTAAAGTATATGCGTGAGACACAATCTACTAGTTTGATCCATTTCAGATATCCTACTATAACAATATCATAGTTTTATCTACTAGTATTTATAATACCTCAGGGGCTAATGAAACTATTTTAGTAAAATTCAACTGTCTTAATTCTCGAGCAATCGCACCAAAAACTCGAGTTCCTTTTGGATTTCCTTCTTGATCAATGACAACCGCTGCATTGTCATCATATCGTATTATCATACCGTTGTCACGTTTGAGTTCTTTACATGTACGTACAATTACAGCTCTAATGACTTCTGATCTTTCTAAAGGCATATTGGGCACTGCTTCTTTGATTACAGCAACAATAATGTCACCAATATGAGCATATCGGTGATTACCAGCTCCTATGATTCGAATACACATCAATTCTCGAGCTCCGCTGTTATCTGCTACATTCAAAAGGGTTTGAGGTTGAATCATATCATTTTTATTTGAATCTTTATTTCAATGCAAAGAATGAGGAAAAAAAGAAATAGTGTTTGTCCAGAAATAAATAAACCTGTGTGTTTTTTTTTTTTTCATTCTCAATACCCTTTCTTTTTGTTTAGGTTTAGTTCTACATCGCTATCTTGAAATAACAAATTGAGTTCGTATAGGCATTTTGCACGCAGCTATTGAAATAGCTGTTCTGGCTACAGTTTCTGACACTCCGCCCATTTCATAAAGTATTCGACCTGGTTTAACAACGGATACCCAATATTCGGGGGATCCCTTCCCTGAACCCATACGTGTTTCCGTTGGTCTTACTGTAACAGGTTTGTCGGGGAATATGCGCACCCATATTTTTCCACCGCGACGCGCGTATCGTGTCATTGCTCTTCGCCCTGCTTCTATTTGTCTAGCTGTGATCCAAGCGGGTTCAAGTGCTTGAAGAGCGTATCTGCCGAAACAAATACGATTGCCTCGACAAGATATTCCCTTCATTCTTCCTCTATGTTGCTTACGAAATCTGGTTTTTTTGGGGTTATAGTTGATGGGTTTTTTCTTCATTCCACCTCTACTACAGAACTGGACATGAGAATTTCTTCTCATCCAGCTCCTCGCGAACGGAAGGATTCGATAATATTACGGATACATATGTATTTACTAACTAATACACTAAACTAAGTAATGGGATTTCTTGCTATTTTATTTATTACATAGCATAGGAAACTGTATATGGCTAAGCTTTTATATTTTTTTATATTTATAGATATAGAGAATTTTTCTTTTTTTTAACGAATCCTTATTTTTACTCTTATCGAATCAAGACAATATTGTAATCCAATAAATAAAGGTTTCGCGGGCGAATATTGGCTCTTTCCTGCTTTATTCTTAGGATCAATCCATGACCTCTCAGAGTCAATGAATTTGTTCTTGGTTCGTTCCGCCATCCCACCCGATGAATCATTAGGATTCATTTTAAATGGAATCTTATGTAGTCACAGGTTTCATCGTTCCTATAGCTTCTCCATTAATGGTTAGGCCTGAACTCTGCAATGGAGCTCCAAATAAAATTTGTTCCCGAGTCAATTTTCTCAGTTTCTATTAACCCGAGGCTCTTTATTATTCTTTATATCAATATTAATGCTTTATCACATTGCCTTTTATGAGGTGATTCATAGACCATACATATTGGAATCATCTATCATTGATATTTTTGTTCTCTCTTTCTATCATCTTTCCATTTATCCACATCCCTTTCTTTTTTTCTTCGAAATCCATAATAAGATTTGTTTTTTTTTTTTTATGGAAAAAATTTCAGTTGTTACAACTATATGATTGATCTAGTCATATAGTGACTGTTTCTTGGGATCTCGACAATACGAAGCAATAAGTTGGTTATTAGTTTTTAGTTTATGTTTCTAAAGTTATTAAGTGCATAGTGGGGGTCAGTATTTGTTTTTTTTTTTTTTTTTGAAGCCCAACTTTAAACTCTAAATAAAAAACTAACGAGTCACACACTAAGCATAGCAATTATATCAAAAAAAGTTAATCAATTTTTATTCAACCTTATAGAATTAGAATTGTTCATTTTTGTTTGATTTAACAGAAAAAAAACGCAAGCAGTTTCTCATTTTTTGTTCCATCGTTGGACAGAAGGGTGAGATAAATAAAGGTTTATTATTCCTCGTCCACAAATATCCAAATTTTTAGGCCTAATACTCCATAGATAGTTCGA